AGGATTACTCCGTAATTAGATTAAAAATCTAATGCGTACTCCGCCATAAAAAAACCTCAAAACATATAAAACACAACAAGAGTTTAAAATAAAAAAAAAAGCACCTATCAAGAAGGTGTATATTTTTTTTATAGTTAAATAAAAATAAAAAGCAAATTTTAAATAGTAATATAACCTAGCAATAACACTTAAAAGTGCTACTATTAAGTATACGTAAGTTCTAGTAAAAGCCATTAAATGATAGATAACTAGCAACTTACCTATAAAAACCCTAAAAGGAGGCAATCCAGATAATCTTAACAAGCTAATAGTAGTTAATCAAGTAGTTGAATAAAACAAAGATGCAATTACTATTAAAAAACTCAAAGTATATAATAAAAAATATGCAATAACATCTAAACTTAGTACCCTTAACAAAAACCACCCACTATGGCTAATTGATGATGCACCTAACATAGTACGAATGCTACTACTAACTAGCCCATTAATTATTCCGATGATTATTGAAACTGTACTTAATAATAAAATCAAATAACTAATGCTTAATACAATGTATGTATATATATTGTTAAAATATCACAATGGTAAAAGTTTCAAAGGGCTACCAACAACACCGATCAATAAGTATGATAATTCTTTATTAACAGGTAACACTCAAAAATGTATAGGAAAAACACCCAATTTTAATAAAATACCAGGTAAACTTAGTAAATATATTGCCTGCTCATTATATGTAATAAATATAATACTACTAAAAAGTAAAATACTACCAATTGTTTGGACCAAAAAATATTTAATACATGCTATTATAGTGTGTGGTAAACGGTTCGAATCTACTAAAAAAATAAACGCAAATAAACTTACTTCTATTAATATAATTATAATAATATAGTTAGATACCGTTAGCCCTAAAAACATACTTCCTGATAGTACTAATCATGTAAGTGTTACCCCCATAACGTCACAAGCATACACTTAAATATATTGACATCAACAATACCCGTCATCCGGCGGCGACGCTTAAAGGTTATTATATATCTTAAAATTCAATATTACGCATATATATATGCGAAAAACGCCTTTTCACTTAGTTGAAATAAGCCCATGGCCACTCTTAGGTTCTTTAGGGATTTTTTGTATACCTGTTGGGTTTTTACTTTATGTTCGCCATAACGCACCGCATTTATTATTATTTGGTTTAACTTTAACTTCAATAATTGCATTTGTTTGATGGCGTGATATTGTTCGGGAAAGAACCTACCAAGGCTCTCATACGTCATATGTTGTAAAAGGCCTAAAATACGGTATCTCTTTATTTATTGTATCAGAAGTTTGCTTTTTTTTTGCGTTTTTTTGAGCTTATTTTCATAGCAGCTTAGTCCCTACAGTAGAAGTTGGCTCTGTATGACCTCCTACAGGAATTAAAACCTTATTACCTTTTTCTGTACCGCTGCTAAACACTAGTGTTCTTTTACTTTCTGGGGTAAGAGTTACATGGGCTCACCACTCAATTGAAGAAGGTAAATATCTTGATGGTATTTTAAGTTTATTTTTAACAGTACTATTAGGTGTTTATTTTTTATTATTACAATATGGAGAATATATAGAAACATCTTTTTCCGTCGCTGATAGGGTGTACGGAAGCACCTTCTTTATTGCTACAGGTTTCCACGGTTTACATGTAATAGTTGGGGTGACATTTTTAACAGTATGTTTAATCCGTTTATGGTTACACCATTTCAGGAAAAATCATCATGTAGGATTTTTAGCTGCTGCTTGGTATTGGCATTTCGTGGACGTTGTTTGATTATTTTTATATGTTAGAATCTATTGATGAGGTGGGTGTAAATATAGCTTATTTAAAGCATTGATTTTGTAAATCAAAGATGATCTTACTATTTATACAGCATACTGTACAGAATCCAGCGATTTGTAGATTTAAAATTATAATTAAAGGTAATAAATGACCACTAATCCCTAATAATCTATTTATAGTAATTGGCTTTCTTTGGTTTAAATAATTACTAATAGGCCCATGATTAATCTTACTATACAGTAATATATTATAACCAACTCTTCTAAATATAATAGAAATTAATACTAATAATAAGCCTATACTTAAAAGTACCCTAACTGGAACTGCTATTAACTCACCAACAAAATTAATTGATGGGGGCGCAGATATATTTACAATACATAAACTAAATCATCCAATCCTTAATAGTGGTATAATATTTAATATACCTTTACTATAGTTGAATCTTCGTCTACCAACCAACCTATATGTCACAAATGCAATTAAAAATAACCCAGAAGAAGTCCAACCATGCGCTAACATTGTCACAGTAGCGCTTAATAACCCTCAAGAAGTATTGGAAAATAATCCTATTACTACTACTCTTATATGTACAATCCTCCTATAAGCAATTATAGCTTTAATGTCCCTTTGCAATAAACATAATACACTAGCTAGTAACCCACCTCATAAACATATCCTAATTAAACATATTAATGATACGCTGTTGGACCTAATTAAAATTATATTTATTAAATATATACCGTAACCCCCAAGTTTTAATAATACAGCGGCCAAAATTATAGACCCGCCAAGCGGCGCTTCTACATGAGCTTTTGGTAACCATAAATGAAAAGAATAAACCGGCAATTTCATTAAAAAAGCTAACAAGCTTAATATTATAGGTGTATTTATATTTATTACGTTAAATAACATTAATCAGTAAATATTCATAGTATTTGTATTAATATAAATATATAAAATAATTACCAATAAAGGTATTGAGCCAAAAACAGTGTATATAATTATATATAATCCTGCTTGAAGTCGCTCGGGTTGATAACCCCAAGTAATAATTATTAGTAAAATTGGTACTAGCCTAATTTCAAATAAAATATAAAATGACAATAAAGTATTTACACTAAAACACCCTAATAAAACTAAACCTAAACTTATATGTAAGAAAAAATAATAGACAGATATAAAGTTAGTCACAATAATAATTATTGTAATTACTCTCACAGTTAAAAAACATAAAAGCATATTAATATCATTATAACCAACTAATATATCTTCAATATAAGTGAAAGTCCTATAAGTTAAACTATAAAAAATAGGCGTAATTATAGCTAGTAGTGTTACAACACTAACATATGTTAGTGTTGTAACACTACTAGCTATAGTTAAAAAACAGCTTAACATAGAGAAGAGGATGTAACCCGAATTATAGTTAGCAGCCACAATTATATCTTCTCAATATATGTATTAATTAGGATTTTGAAAATCTAAAAAGGTTTAAGCACCATACATATTATGGTAATTTCTGTTATTGCTGCTGTTTCTTTATGCACTACGTTGTTATTTATCTATTCTATTCTTAATACTAAAACAAATATAAATAACAAAATATCTCCATTTGAATGTGGGTTTGAGCCATTTAACGTAACTCGGCGGCCTTTTAGTGTTCGTTATTTTATTTTAATTGTTTTGTTTTTAATTTTTGATGTTGAGACAGTTTTATTGTTACCTATTATCCAGTTTATAATTTTAGGAGATAACTTACAATGGGCTTTTATTTTTTTTGTATTTTTACTTATTTTACTAAGGGGTTTACTATTTGAGTGACGTAATAATATATTAGACTGGATAAATTACTTTAAATAAGCTAAATTTAAGCTACCGGGCTCATAACCCGAATATGGTATACCTTTAAAGATATTGTTATGGTACAAAATTTTAACATTTAAAATGTATTATGGAATTTACAGATGCTCCAGCCATTAAATATCAATATTTGTGAAAACAAGATTGTGTTTTAATATTAACAACGATAAATAAAGTGCCAGCAATCGCGGTCATACTTTTGTTGTAAGAAAATTAATAAAGTAGAAAACATCCTGTAAATTAATATAATAGTGAAATATATTTTAATTTATAATTACATTATTTAAATTTTCAAATATTGGACTTAAACAAGGATTAGATACCCTTCTATACAATATACACATAACTCTACTGGGCACTACAACTCTATGAGTTAAAACTTAAATAACATGGCGGTAATACAAATATTTAGGGGAACTTACTTAATAATTGATAATCACCAAGTTACACAACTTTTAGTTACATTTTGTATGCCGTCGCCGTAGATAAAATATAATACATTATCAAAACTTTAAAAAGACAGATCAAGGTGCAGACAATCTAAAAGCTAAAGCGAGTTACAATAATAAATATTTCGGATTACATTTTAAAATATGTATTTAAGGTGGACTTAAAAGTAATTTTGAATTAAAAATAAAATATGAATATCAATTGTATTGTGCACAAATCGCCCGTCACTCTGGGGGAAACTTCAGATAAGTCGTAACATAGTAGGTGTAGCGGAAGCTGCCCCTGTTTAAATAGTATAAGATATATAATACGTTACTTTTTCGTAGTAAAGATGGCCGCTCTTTAAATATTAAAAATGCTAAGCAATTAAGTTTCGGCCTTAATTTTGGATGTTATCCTTTTAATAATGATAACTGATTTATTTTCTAGATTAGATGGAGCAAACACAATTTATATATGAGGTTTTCCTTTAATATTAGTAAGTTTATTGCTGACGCAACCCGAGTTATGGGGGCGCCAAATAAGTCCTACAAATAAAAATATTATTTTTTTAATCTGATTTTCGAAAGCCAACAATCGGTTTAACTTATACCCTATATTACTGATAGTGATATTTGCATTTTTATTGACTAATAATTTAATAGGTCTAACACCTATTAGCTATTCGCTAACTAGAAGTTTAATAAGTATATTTAGTTTAGCTTTATTATCTTGATTGTTCCTTATTTCATCCGGTTATACTTACTCACCAATAAAATCTTTAGCACATTTGGCACCACAAGGTGCTCCGATAGTACTAATACCCTTTTTAGTGGTTATTGAAGTAATTAGCTTATTAATCCGTCCTTTGACACTAACCGTGCGATTAATCGCAAACATTAGGGCAGGACATATTGTACTAGGATTAATTGCTAATACTATAACTTCATTATTACATCACCCCCTTTTATTTTTAACACTTTTATGTTCTGTGGGTTATACACTTTTTGAAATCTTCGTTAGTGTTATTCAAGCTTATATTTTTACTTTATTAATTTCCTTATATGCTACAGAACACCCATAATAAATATAGCTTATACAAAGCACCTAACTGTTAATTAGAAGAATTATTATTTATATATGCCACAATTAAGTCCCCATGATTTATTAGGTTTAGTTTTATTATTATATGTTTTATTATTCCTTATTTCTATTTCATTTACTAATATTTATAATCCAAGTAATAACCTGACTCCTATACATCATAAGACGTATAATAGGGGAGCATTTTTAATGATTTTCTAATATTATAGTGGCAGAATAATGCGTAGATTTTAAGCGTCTAATATAAGATATCCTCTTCTATTTCCATCAGGTGTATTTGCACAGAAAACTTTGATTTTTCAGGAGGGTATCCGATGAGATTTATAAGTTATGTAAACTATTAACCTTCAAAGTTGAAAAAGGATGACCTAAGTCTGTAGTATATAACACACCATTATGGTTTATTGACCCCACAAGTCAGCAGATTAAATATCTTATGTATTATAATCTTTAAAGACCTCCTACTTGGAAGGTAGTTGTACTATTTATACTAATTAAAACAAGGAATAACCCACCTTAGGATTTACAGCCCTATGCTATAAAATAACTATTGAAATCTTATGGGATACACTTATACCGCACATCGCCTGTTAATTTGCGTCAATTACTTGACAAGTAATTATTTTATTTAAACTAGATAAAATAAACTATTCTTTACCTAAAAGAACTTTTGCTGGAATAGCTTCTACCGCAATTGGTATAAAAGCATGATTAGCCCCGCAGATCTCGGAACATTGCCCATAAAATACACCTACAACTATTGGGTTAATATTGGTGGCATTAAGTCGTCCAGGAACTGAATCTATTTTAACTCCTATTGAAGGTAATGCCCAAGCATGAATCACATCTGCTGATGTAGTGATAATAGACGTGTCAATGTTCACTGGCACGACAACGCGATTATCTACTTCTAAAAGTCGAAATGAACCATTAATTAAATCACTAGTTGGGGTTATATATCTATCAAATACTATATTACCAAAAATCGGCAATTCATATCTCCAATATCATTGGTGTCCAATTGCCTTAACACAATTTGATGTCGTAGTCGGTTGCTCATCAGTTAGATAAAGTAACCGTAAGCTGGGAAATGCTAACGTTAATAATAGAAAAACCGGCAAGATTGTTCACAAAATCTCTAATGTTTGAGCTTCATGAACACCTCGGGTAGTAAAACGCGAAATTAGTAATAACATACCAATTACTCCTACAAGTGTAAAAATACCTAAAATAATCATCAACGCATGGTCGTGAAATAATAATATCTCTGCTTGGATGGTAGATCCTGGGTCTATCAAATTGAACTGCCCTCAATGACTCACCTATCATAATAATTAATATCGTTGCCCCTTCAAAGCACTGCTTTCTTTAAGCTATATGATACTATTAATAATACACAAGTATTCGCGAATTTTGCAAATTCAAATTTTTTATAAACTATTATTAATATTGTAGCTTATGTCATATACTTCTACTAACCCATATTAAAACAGGCATAAGAAAATAAAACACTGCTAAAGGTCGCGCCAAAGTAATAAAAGGCTCTTCTACGGGGCATGCTCCTAACCAAGTTAATAAAATAAAAACTACAACATATACTCAAAATAGAAATTGAGCTGGCGGCGTATAAGCCCCTCTAATGGAATTTAAATATTGCCCCAATGGAAATATATATAAATATAAAATAGACACAGCTAAAGCTACAACACCCCCTAACTTAGATGGAATTGATCGGAGAATAGCATAAGCAAACAAGAAATACCATTCAGGTTGAATGTGAGTGGGCGTAACTATAGGATTTGCCTCAATAAAATTTTCAGGATCCGTAAAAAAATTTGGGGCAAAACTAACTACAAATAGGACAATAATTGAAACCACAACTACCCCTACAATATCTTTTCAAGTAAAATAAGGGTGAAAAGGAATTTTTAACCCATGGTGTAAATTTCCTAAAGGATTTGTTGACCCACGATCGTGAAGAAATATTAAATGAATAGCAGCTAAACCGCTAATTATAAAAGGTAAAAGAAAATGGAATGAATAAAATCGATTTAAGGTTGGTTGCCCTACGGAAAAACCACCTCAAATTCATGTAACTAAACTTTCACCTAAATAAGGAACTGCTCTAAGAAGATTAGTAATAACTGTAGCTCCTCAGTAAGATATTTGCCCTCAAGGTAGCACATAACCTAAAAAGGCTGTAGCCATACTAAATAAAAAAATAGTAATGCCCACTCTTCATGTCCGTTGTTGTAGTATATAGCTTTGATAGTAAATTCCCCGACCAATGTGTAAATACATTAATAAAAAAAACATACTAGCACCATTAGCATGGATTGAACGAATAAATCACCCTCCTGGCACATCCCGCATAATATGGACAATTGACGAAAATGTTGTAATTATATCAGCCGTATAGTGTATAGACAAAATAATACCCGTCAATAGTTGAATAACTAATATAAATCCTAACAAAGACCCAATATTTCATCAGGATGAAATATTAATGGGGCTGGGTAATTGTAGTAGTCTTTCTAGCTCACGGATTTTTTTCATATATTATTTAAGATTACTAATAAGGTCATTCCCGTAACAACGACTTAACACTACAAGTAAGCTTAACCCAATACCTGCACCGCCCGCAGCAAAACACAATAGTATAATAAAATATGTCGCAGATCTAAACACACTTAAACAAATGTATAAATAGATAATAAGCAATGAGTAAAATATAACCTCAAGTACAATCAAACAAACCAATAAGTTTTTTTTATGTAAAAACACAAATCTCGGTATTAGTAAAATAAATAAAACAGCTAATACTAAAGTATTTATCATAATGTTGTTAAATCCAATACAAAAATAGCCCTACACACAATGATCTTATCCTAATTGGTAGGATTGTCTTTCAACATAATTGTATTAACTTATCATATCGATGGCGCGGGTATACTCCTCGCAAAAACAAGTAGCTCATCGCCAATAATAAACTTAATAATATATACACAAAGGTTGAATATGGTCTTAAAAAACATGCACTTGTAAAAACCCTAAAAAACAAAATAGTAGCATATTCTCCTAAAAAAAGTAAAGCGAACAATCCTCCTCCGTATTCAACGTTAAATCCAGATACTAATTCTGACTCCCCTTCTGCAAAATCAAAAGGCGCCCGATTTGTTTCAGCTAACGTCGATACAACTCATAAAAGAAGTATAAATAACAATAGAGTAAACGCCGGAAAAGTTTCCAAAAATCTTTGGACATTAATAGTTGACGCAATAATACAAGGAAATAATAAAATAAAAACTAAACTAATTTCATAACTAATAGTTTGTGCGCTAGCACGCATAGCACCTAAGAATGAATAAACAGAATTTGACGCTCACCCAGACCCTATAACAATATATACATTTATAGAACTCAGACATAAAAATAATAAAATCCCACTATTTACAAATGATAGCACATTAAACCTTGGTGTTAAAACTCAAAGTGTTAAACCTAAACTTAACCCTATTACTGGTAATAAAGTAAACAATAATTGATTTCTGTTTTTAAGTAATAAGCGTTCTTTTAAAAATAATTTTATAGCATCAGAAAAAGGCTGGAAAATTCCAGATACCCTTACTTTATTCGGCCCTTTTCGTAATTGCATATAAGATAATAATTTTCGTTCGAGTAAAGTTATAAACGCTACACCAACTAATACACATAATATAACAATAATGGATTTCAAAATTAATACAATCAATATATTAAAGTAACTAAACAAGCGGTATATTGCCAAAAACTTATAGTTCGTCTCGGTCATCATTGTGGGTGTTGTAATATCATAGCGTATTTAAATATGATAGTAGTCAAGTAATTAGGTTCAACTCACCCTAATTCTACTTTATGGGTAAGAATTCTTACTTTATTAAACATAACGTTCCTTCACAAAGGACGTATATAAAATATATTCATTACTATAAATCTCCTATGACGTTTAGTTACCATTATACTAAATAGCACACCACCTATAAGACCTAAAAGTATAATTAACTCGCGTCTAGTAGGTAATATTACACTTATAACGTATGTGTTATCAAGAAGTTCAAATAATCAACCTAGGGTTATTCTTCCTATAAACAATACTGTGTATGGGAGATAAAATAACCGTACGGCAAAATTATATTTAATAATATGGGTTTTAGCCGTTCAATTAATTACTTTTAATGCCCGTAACATGTATGCTCTAGTTATAGTAACTGCAATTAACATAATAATAAGGGAAATAAGATTAATTTGGTCAGCCCATATTAAAGTAATAATTGCATGTTTAGAGTAATACGCACTTAAAAACGGAAGGCCCAATAAACATAGAGTGCTTATATTAAAAAAAACCATTAATAGAGGGTATCTTTTTGTAATAGACCCTAATAATCGAATATCCTGGACACCAAAAGATGCTAATAATATAGCACCCGCCACTAAAAAAAGCATAGCTTTAAATATAGCATGTGTAAATAAGTGCAGTAACGCTAATGAGGGAGCATTTAAACCTAATCTAAACACTATGATTCCTAGTTGACTTAAAGTTGAGTAAGCCACGATTTTTTTAATATCATTTTCATAAAATGCGCATACGCCGCCAACAAGTGATGTAATTCTCCCGCAAAACAAAAATAAACTAATTACTCTACTAGGGATATTTATTGTTATTATGAATCGGATCATAATATAAATACCTGCAGTCACTAACGTAGATGAGTGTACAAGTGCTCTAACTGGTGTTGGAGCTGCTATAGCAGCTGGTAATCATACCCTAAACGGATATTGAGCACTTTTAGTTAAAGAAGCCACACCTAGTAAATAAGCAAATGCTAGTAAATCTTCATTCGAGTAATTAAATACATAACTAAAACCTATTAAAACAAAAAAATATATTGAAGCTATAATTAAAATATCCCCAATCCGATTGATTAATAGTGTTAAAAACCCAGCGTGTCACCTGCTAGCTCTTTGATAATAAATAATTAGTAAAAAAGACGTAATTCCTAATCCATCTCACCCAACTAATATTATTAATAATGAGCCAGCGTAAATTAAAAAATTTATAGACAAAACAAATAATAATAAAATTCATGTAAAACGTCAATAGTGAGCATCCGTTTGCATATAATGACGCCTAAATATAAACACGCAAGCAGAGATTAAAGTAACTGTGCTACTAAAAGCTAAGCTTACTTTATCGATAAGTACACTAGCAGAAAACGTGCACCTAGATAGCATCCTAATATTTATACCCACTCTCAGTGAATTCATACCTTTTATTAAAAAATAAATCCTTATATAAATTAAACCAATTGCAGTGATAAATAATAAAGTAGTTAATCGTTGTTTATGTAATTTTCCCAACAGTAAATGTTCGCCCCCCAATAAATAGTAAATTACAAATATTAGTGAACACATACAAAAGTAACAAACCTAGGAAAATAATAGATGATAGGTCTATAGGCGTATAGGGTTGATATTTTAATACCTCCCTGTAATTAAATGAAATACAATTGTTAATGTGTATAAACATTACAATAATTATACTAAATACACCATTAAGTACTAATATTTTCTTATTAATAACACTTCACTCTATTACTCAATTACTAGATATAATGACTATATAAGTAATTAATACTAATAAACCTCCAATATATACTAAAAACAATAAATACACCAAGAGCTCCGTTATATGTAAGTATCTTAAAAAAGCACTTGACAAAATTATTACCATAAAAGCTAAGACTACAGCCAATGGTGTAGCTCTCATAAAAAAAGAAAGAAAACAAACAATAGTAAACATTAACACTATACTTAATAAACCCACCACATGAAACTAGGGTTACCTCTATTTAATTGCAAATTAAGTCTTCTATATAAAGTATAGTTTCCTTTTAAAAGTAGAAATCCCTAGCCCTCAACTTCCAAAGTTGAAATAATCCAATACTGCTTTTAATAACTAACATACGTTTTCTTTTGACCCTAAATCAACTGCATATTCTGCCAAATTATTACATATTGTAAAATTGATATTCCTTTCGTACTAATCTTTTATTATTTAAAGATAGAAACTGACCTGGCTCGCGCCGGTCTGAACTCAGATCAGATCACGTAGGATAAAATTGCTCGAACAGAGCGAATTTGTAAATCTTCTAAATTTCAACTTCCTAATCCAACATCGAGGTCACAAACTATAGTAAATTATGCTGTTATCCCTAGAGTAATTTAATCATTCTGCAAATTATCACTTCTTGTATAATAATGTAAGTTTCATGTTACTATGCCGCCCCAGCAAAAACAGTTAACGTAAATAGTAAAAATTTCTAGGGTCTTCTCGTCTTTTATGTAAATATACGTATTTGCACGTATTTAGTAATTTCATTTTACATTGTTGATATAGTTATTCCCCATGTATTCGTTCATACAAGACTTCAATTATAAGCCAAATTATTATGCTACCTTTGCACAGTCAGAGTACTGCGGCTATTTAAATATCATTGAGCAGAAAATGCCATATATTACCCACATATGGTTATGTTTTTGATAAACAGTTGAAAAATATTTTGCCGAGTTCATTAACAATGCCTATTTATTACTAATATTAACATTATAAATATCGTTATAAATTAAAATGTTTAAAGGTAGTTTTTACATATATAATAAATTAATATTATTATATTATTAACCTGTCCGTTAAAACAAGTTCTATTATTAACATTTAATAGTAATATTTAAAAGCCTAATCACTTTTAAACTGTCAGTGTACTAATACTTTTCCCTAAAATCAAGTTATCATAATAATTGAAAAGCCTATCACCCCTAATTATAATTATAGAATATTATGCTACATTTATTCTACTACTATAGTATTATAATTAGCTCTTATTACTTCGTGAAGGTAAATACATATTAATTTTGTTAACCCATTATGCAAAAGGTACTAATCTCTAAAAAAATCTATAAACATATAATCATATGGTATACGTACATGGTATAGTAGTTATATAATTAGTAAATACATTTAGATTTCTTCCTTGTAAGTGAATTGTATTATTTATACTATATTTACTATTTAATTGCAATCGAGGTTTCAAGGTTTCCGTGAAAATCAGGTGGCAGATTTAATTCTCACTCACGTGAATAAGAAGCATTACCGCTAAAAATATAAGGTCGTTGAACAATAAAAGCTTCCCACACTAAAATTATGAATAATAGTACAGCAAATACACTTATTAATGACCCAAACGATGAAATTTGGTTCCATATATAATAAGCATCCGGATAATCAACATATCGACGAGGTATGCCCGATAGGCCTAAAAAATGTTGAGGAAAAAAGGTTAAATTTACTGATAAAAACATAATGAAAAACTGCCCTTTAGCTAGTAAATCATTTAAATATAAACCTGTTATAACAGGGAATCAAAAAATGAACCCAGCAAAAATAGCGAAAACGGCACCTATCGATAATACATAATGAAAATGAGCAACTACATAATAAGTGTCGTGTAATATAATATCTAACGACGCATTAGATAATACAATACCTGTTAAGCCACCTAGAGTAAAAAGAAAAATAAACCCTATTACTCAATATATTGCCGCATCTATTTTATGTTTTGCGCCATATAAAGTTATTAACCAACTAAATACCTTAATTCCTGTTGGCACGGCAATCACTATTGTGGCTGCTGTGAAATAAGCTCGCGTATCGACGTCTATACCTACAGTAAATATATGATGTGCCCATACGATAAAACCTAATACACCAATAGAAATTATAGCATACACTATTCCTAATGTGCCAAAAGGTTGCTTAACTCTATGATTTCCTAAAATATGCGAGACAATCCCAAAACCTGGTAAAATTAAAATATATACTTCTGGGTGACCAAAAAACCAAAATAAATGTTGATACAAAATAGGGTCACCCCCTCCAGCCGGATCAAAAAAAGTAGTATTAAAATTGCGATCTGTTAAAAGTATTGTAATAGCCCCGGCTAAAACAGGTAACGATAGTAATAGTAAAAAAACGGTCACCAGAATTGACCATACAAATAAACTTACCCGTTCTATCCGTAAGCCTGGAGAACGTATATTGAAAATAGTCGTAATAAAATTAATAGCCCCAAGAATAGAAGATATACCTGCTAAATGTAAAGAAAAAATTGCTAAATCAACTGACCTACCCCTGTGACCTGTTAATGAACTCAGTGGAGGATAAACAGTTCAACCTGTACCGGCCCCCCCTTCTACTATGCTACTTATAATTAATAAAATAAAAGATGGCGGTAATAATCAAAAACTTATATTATTTATACGTGGAAATCTTATATCAGGTGCTCCAATTAATAAAGGTACTATCCAATTACCAAACCCACCAATTATTAATGGTATAACTATAAAGAAAATTATTACAAACGCGTGAGCGGTTACAACCACATTAAAAAAATGCTCATCTGTTAAAACCCCTGTTGTACCTAACTCCAAACGAATAACAAGAGATAGTCCCGTACCAACTATGCCGCATCATACACCAAAAAGTATGTATAGTGTGCCAATATCTTTATGATTTGTAGAAAAAAATCACCGCAT